GCGCTATATAAAAAATGATCTATTTGAAAACGCCGTAAGAACTGAAATGTCACAACATTTTTTTTATACATGCCCAAGTGATGGAAAACAAAGAATATCTTTTACATATCCGCCCAGTTTGTCAACGTTTTTTGAAATGATACAACAGAAGATGCTTTTGTGCACGACAGAAAAGCTATCCCCAGCAGAACTGTATAATCATTGGTTTTATACCAATGAACAAAAACGAAACAACCTCATCAACGAACTTATCAATCGAATTGAAGCTCTAGACAAGGGGTCTCTTGCTATGGATGTACTCGAAAAAAGAACTAGATTGTGCAATGATGAGACTGAACAAGAATGCTTACCTAAAATATATGATCCTCTTTTGAATGGACCCCATCGTGGAACAATCAAAGAATTGTATTCAGGTTCAAACATGAACGAGTATTTAATAAACTCGATAGAAGATTCTATCGAAACTCTTTGGATAAACAAACTTCATGATATCGCTCTTCCTACTGCCCTTACTACTGATTACCGAGAATTTGAAGAAAAAATAAAAAACACTTTATGATTTAAATTTAAAATTGTAAATTAAAAATACAGTAAATTACTATAAAAATAAATACATAAAATAAGTAAAAGAAGAGATAAGAAGAGATTCGTCCTCCCCCTACATATTTAATAATTTCTGCTACAAATAAATTTAGAATAGCAACAGCATTCGTAATTCCATCAATTACTTGTTTATCAAAAAAATAACTTAGTTCTGCCAGCCCTCTTATACCTGTAGTTAAGGTTTTTGTATAAATAGCGTCTATGTAACCACGATTATATGACCAATTATATATAAAATTGAGTATTTTGTCCCAAATAATTCTCCTAGGACCCATTTGAACAGATAAATTTATTAAGTTCAAATTATTCAAATTGGAATAAGCAGGCCCATAGAAAAGAAACGCTATAAATATTCCGAAATATGCTATACTGACTGAAAAAATAGCATTTATCACAAATTCATCCCAATCAAAATCATAATTTGAATGTAAAAAGTTTATTGATGGAGTTAACCATCTGGATAATATATCTAAATGAATTATTCCTTGACCAAAAGGAATTCCTATGGATCCAACGAACAAAGTAACTAAGACCAATATAATAAGTGGTAATAACATATTATTGTCCGATTCATAAGGATATGTGGAAATTTTTTTATTGGAAAAATTTTTTATAGTAATAAGAGGCCCCATCATATTGGTTACTACATTACCAACAATAGGATATACTTTTTTCGAAAAAAAAGAAATTCTTTGATTATGATTCATTGTTGATAAAATCAAATTATTTTTTTTGACTTTTTGTCCTTTTTTTCCCCAGATAGATATTGAATGGAACACATTATTTTTTTTGCCGCTGTAATTTTTACAATTACTATTTAAATGACCTTCAAAAGTAAGTAAATACATCCGAAACATATAAAATGCAGTTAATCCTGCTGTGAAACAAGCTATTATTGCAAAAATGGGTGAATACAACCAACTATCATTAAGAATTTCATCTTTGGACCAAAAACAAGCAAGAGGTGGAATACCACAAAGAGAAAGCGTGCCTAAAAAAAATGAAATTTTTGTAATTGGGACATATTTTTTTAAACCACCCATAAGAACCATATTCTGGCTTTTATCTGGGGAATACCCAACAATAGTTTCCATTGAATGAATAATGGAGCCAGATCCTAAAAACAATAATGCTTTCGAATAGGCATGAGTGATCAAATGAAATAAAGCAGTTCGATAAGATCCCATACCTAAAGCTAACATAATATAGCCCAATTGCGACATTGTAGAATAGGCTAAACTTCTTTTAATGTCTCTTTGAGCAAGAGCTAAAGTAGCTCCTAATAGTATTGTTATTATACCTACCAAAGAAATTATATTCAGTATGTAAGGTATGACTGTAAAAAGAGGAAAAAGTCGAGCTACAAGAAAAATTCCTGCTGCTACCATAGTAGCAGCATGTATAAGAGCCGAAATAGGAGTAGGGCCTTCCATAGCATCAGGTAACCATACATGAAGAGGGAATTGCGCAGACTTGGCAACCGAACCTACAAATAATAGGGAAGCACACAAAGTAAGAAATAAAGAATTGTCCCCATTATTATCAATCAAATTATTGGCTATTTCAAACAAATCCCGAAATTCAAAACTCCCCGTTATCCAATAAAGACCTAAGATTCCTAAAAATAAAAAAAAATCCCCTACACGATTAGTTACAAACGCTTTTTGACAAGCAGTTGCGGCAAGGGGTCGTGTGAACCAAAAACCTATTAATAGATACGAACACATTCCAACTAATTCCCAAAAAATATAAATTTGTATCAAATTTGAACTAGTAACTAATCCCAGCATCGAAGCGTTAAAAAAACTAATATAAGCAAAAAATGTCAAATAGCCTTGATCATGAGACATATAATTGTCACTATAAATAAGAACCATTATTCCAACAGTAGTTATTAATATTAACATAATGGAAGTAAGCGGATCTATTAAGTGGCCTAAATCTAAAGAAAAATCATTATTTAGGGTCCAAGACCATACATATTGGTAGGATGGACTGCCATTTATTTGCTGAATAGACAGATTGGCGGAAAAAATCATAACGATACTTAGTAATAAAACACTAAGAAAAGCCCATATACGACGAATATTTTTTGTTGCCGCCGGGAAAAGAAAAAGGCCTACCCCTATTGCTATAGGAACCGGAAGGGGGACGAAAGGTATGATCCACGCATATTGATACGTATATTCCATAAAAAATAAACCTTTTTTTATTGTTAAATTGTTTCCGATTCACCAACTCTTTTATATTTAGAACGGAGCAAAAAAAAATCAAGATATGAAAAGACTTTAATAGAAATGGAATTAATATAGAAATAGAATTAAGAATTCTGATGATTTCAAAATAGTAAAATAAAAACGATTAAGTCTGATAAAGTTATTCTTTTTTTTTTATTAAAGATTAAGATATATGAACATATAGAATATAATATTTTCAATCATTTCATTATTACAATAATTTAATTTAGTTTATATACATAAAACAAGTCCAAAAATTATGAAAAAAAAGTACTTTTTTCCGAGTATCCTATGATCCACCAATAACTCAACCCGATAAACAAAAAAACAAGGAGATTCTTTTCTTATTTTCGTTAATTGATTCGGAATTCAGAATTCGGAATCATTAATCAGTTGTGAACTAGTCCGTTGGGAAACTGAGTGAGTTGCTTATATTTCTTTCAATAAAGCAACTTAAACTTATACTTGTGATTAATTTTATTGATGTTCGTCGATTTGTTACTCATCACTTCAGTTTGCACAGAGCTGCAATAATAATAAAAATTTCTGGTTCAAATAACATATCGTTTAATAAATTTATTACTACTGGATACTTATTTTTTCTAATTTTAATTAGATTAGATATACTTTCTTGATCCTCGATCAATTACAATTAATAGAAAGAGTTTTACAGTCTAGTTTTCTTAAATTAGGTAAGGGTTCTTAAACTTTTTGATTTCTTTTTTGAAATTACATGAAATGCAACATGGCAAAAATAGACAATTGAAACTCTTTTTGATTCTTTTTTACCAATGGAAAGCAACTCGATTTCTATAGCCATGAATACCATGTATATATATAAATATCTTCATTCGAATATAGTTATATATATATAATACTAGTCAGTATAAATAATTCTTTCTTCAAAATATTGTATGTAAATTTGAGTAATAAAAAAATTATATTTTTTTTTGAACAATAAATGTCTTCCACATTTAACTATAAAATGAATAACCTCTGCATTTTGGAATGGCGGTTCAAAAAAAGCGTATTTCTATGTCCAAAAAGCATATTCGTAAAAATTTTTGGAAAAATAAAGTGTATTGGGCAGGAATAAAAGCTTTTTCTTTAGCAAAATCCCTTTCGACCGGGAATTCTAAAAGCTTTTTTGTACAACAAACAAGTAATATAATATATTATATAATAAAGACTTGGAAAAGTCTTGGAATAATCTTAATCGATATGAACCAACGAATTCGATAATTTATAAGATAAGAAATTACCATTAATATGGTAAACTTAATGAGATGCAATTTTCTATTGTCGTATGTTGTAGGATAACATTTTTGTGTCTACTAGACAAAGGCTCGAAAAATTAGGCACAATATATCATTTTTCTCTTTACAAAGTTTTCTCTTTCTCGTTAGTGGGTTTTTGTGGGATGGGGATTGTTATTTTCCCCATCGATTCACTTTTCACAAAAATGATATTTTTCTTTTAATTTTAAAAGGCTTATTGGGTTCTGGATGCCGAATATATATTCTATGTTTTAACTTAACTTTAACTATAGAATACATTAAGATACCTATCCATAAAGCACAATATCCATTCCATAATAAAAAATCGTTTTAGAAATATTGAAGACAAATTTTCACTGGTATATCTACAGCCTACTAATTGGTTTGACTAATACTTAATTAGTTTGATAAATAGTACCACGAATTATGGGTACAATTTAAATCCTAGCAATTGGCAATTTATAGTTAATCCAGTTTTCAACCTATCCAACAAACATTTTAAACCTCCTTACAATTCTAAAATTTTTAAAGAACTTAAACCACACGAAAAACCATTCAGTGCGGTTTTAAAACTAACAACAATAGCCCCACCTCACACTACAATTAAGTAAGGTAATGATTATTGAACGTTTAAATAGTAATTTAAAGGATATTTTGAATCTTTCGGCAAAATCAATATTGCATTGAATTTACTCCTCCAATCTCGACGATTAAAAATGAATGGGCTATTATGATTTCGAGCAAGCCGCTATGGTGAAATCGGTAGACACGCTGCTCTTAGGAAGCAGTGCTAGAGCATCTCGGTTCGAGTCCGAGTAGCGGCATATTTCTAAAAAAGAAATACTAGTAAAATAAATACTCTAATAATTCCTATAATGGATAGAATATAATTTCAGATCTCCATTCCATTCTTGGAGGATATCCTTTTTAGGATTTTTTATGATATTTTTTACTTTAGAACATATATTAACTCACATTTCCTTGTCGATTGTTTCAATCGTACTGACGATTTATTTGATTAACTTATTAGTCCACGAAATCGTAGGATTATATGATTCGTCGGAAAAAGGAATGGTAGCCGCTTTTTTATGTATAACAGGATTATTAGTTATTCGTTGGATTTATTCGGGGCATTTACCCTTAAGTAATTTATATGAATCATTAATGTTCCTTTCATGGAGTTTATCCATTATTCATATGCTTCCTTTTTTTAGAAAACAAAAAAATCTTCTAAGTGCAATAACTGCACCCAGTGCTATTTTGACTCAAGGATTTGCCACCTCAGGTCTTTTAACTGAAATGCATCAATCCACAATATTAGTACCTGCTCTACAATCACAGTGGTTAATGATGCACGTAAGTATGATGGTATTGAGCTATGCATCTCTTCTCTGCGGATCATTATTATCAGTAGCTCTTCTAGCCATTACATTTCGAAAAAATAAAAAAAAAAAATTCAAATGTAAAAACAACCATTTTAGGTTATTTTCATTTGGAAAAATTCAATACGTGAATGAAATAAGCCATGTTTTACAAAACAATTGTTTTATTTCGTTTCGAAATTATCACAGGCATCAATTAATTCAGCAATTGGATTGTTGGAGTTCTCGTGTCATTAGTCTCGGTTTTCTATTTTTAACCATAGGTATTCTTTCGGGAGCAGTATGGGCTAATGAAGCGTGGGGATCCTACTGGAATTGGGACCCAAAAGAAACTTGGGCATTTATTACTTGGACAATATTCGCAATTTATTTACATACTAGAACAAATGAAAATTTGCAAGGCTCAAATTCTGCAATTGTGGCTTCTATAGGATTTTTTATAATTTGGATATGCTATTTTGGAGTAAATCTATTAGGAATAGGGCTGCATAGTTATGGTTCATTCGCATTAACATTTAATTGAAAAAAAAAAAGCAGTTACGAATAGAATATCAAATACATAATAGGAATAGCATAAGCATAGATAACGAAAGTTTGTACGAGTTTTTGAAAATCATTTGACTTGATTCAAATGATTTTCAAAAACTACAAAAATATTTGATTACAATTTTAGTTTATTTTATTAAGTTTTAGTTTATTCATTTTTTTAACTTTTTTATTATAAAATTCAAAAATAAAAACTAACTATCTATAAAAATAATTAGATATAATAGTTTCTACCTTGTCAATTGATAGTGAGAGAACGAAATCCGGATAAATACCAATACCTATTACGGGTAGAAAAATACAGATTGAAAGAAATAGTTCTCGCGGCCCAGAATCAAAAAAATGAGAATTTTGAGAATTAAATTGCTTATATCCGTAAAACATCTGACGTAACATAGATAATGAATAAATAGGAGTTAATATCATTCCAATTGCCGTTACAAAAGTTATTAGTATTTTTGGCATTAAAAGAAATTTTTGGCTCATAATTAATCCAAAAAATACTACAAATTCTGCAACAAAACCACTCATTCCAGGCAATGCAAGAGAAGCCAGCGAAAAGCTACTGAACATTGTAAATATTTTTGGCATTGGGATAGTTATTCCCCCCATTTCATCGAGATAAACAAGACGTGTTCTATCGTAACTCGTTCCTGCCAAGAAAAAAAGTGCAGCACCGATAAATCCATGAGAGATCATTTGTAAAAGGGCCCCGTTGAGTCCTGTATCAGTTATGGAACTAATTCCTATAATTATGAAACCCATATGAGATACAGAGGAATAGGCAATTCTCTTTTTTAAATTACGCTGACCCGGAGATGCTGAAGCTGCATAGATTATTTGAATTGCACCTACTATCATCAACCAGGGAGAAAATATAGAATGAGCATGGGGTAATAATTCCATATTGATACGAACCAATCCATATGCTCCCATTTTTAATAAGATTCCAGCTAAAAGCATACATGTACTGTAATGGGCTTCCCCATGGGTATCTGGTAACCATGTATGTAGAGGTATAATCGGTAATTTGATAGCATAAGCAATAAGAAATCCAAAATAGAATAGTATTTCCAATGCCACAGGATACGGCTGATTGGCTGATGTTTCAAAATTTAATGTTGGTTCATTGGAACCATATAAACCCATACCTAGAACTCCCATTAAGAGAAAAATGGAACCCCCCGCGGTGTACAAAATAAACTTTGTAGCTGAGTACAAACGTTTCTTCCCTCCCCACATGGATAAAAGTAGGTAGACAGGAATTAATTCTAATTCCCACATGATAAAAAAAAGTAAAAGATCTCGAGAAGAAAATAATCCTATTTGGCCGCTGTACATTGCTAACATAAGGAAATGGAACAATTTTGAATCTCGAGTAACTGGCCAAGCCGCTAAAGTAGCTAAAGTAGTGATGAATCCCGTGAGTAAAATGGGTCCTATGGAAAGCCCATCAATTCCCAGTCTCCAATGAAAATCAAAAAAATTTATCCATTTATAATCTTGCTCCAATTGGATTAATGGATCATCCAATTGGAAATGATAACAGAATACATAGGCCATTAGAAGTAGTTCTAATAGGCATATACAAATAGTATACCACCTAATAACCTTATTTCCTCTATGAGGGAAAAAGAAAATGAAAGTACCCGCGAATATCGGCAAAACAACAATTATAGTTAACCAAGGAAAATCATTCGTGGTAAAAACAAGATACACTTACTTTGACTTTGACCCGAAAACCCGTACTCGAGAAAAGAAAAAATTATTAGTTTGATTATTATATATATTTCTTTTCTCGAGTACGGGTTTTGTCGGTAAAGATAAAAAATGATGGATTCAAGTGGAATTTTCTCGAACGTATCAATAACCTAGACCCATGCTACGAGTTGTCTCGTGCCATAAATAAACCCGGACACTCAAAAAATCGGTTGGGCAAGCGGATTCACACCTTTTACAACCTACACAGTCTTCTGTTCTTGGAGCAGAAGCAATTTGTTTAGCTTTACACCCATCCCAGGGTATCATCTCTAATACATCTGTGGGGCAAGCTCGTACACATTGAGTACACCCTATACATGTATCATAAATCTTTACTGAATGTGACATTGGATCTATAATTTTTTTTTAACATCATAAAATTTCGATCTAGTAAAGTAGTAAATGAATTATATATTGTAGACACCAGATGAATCAATGATTTAGTAGATTTACCAGAATCAATCTACTTCTGGATCTGCTCATGAAAGAAGGCCAAGATACTTTGATTTATTACATTTTATCAAATAGCACTATATGCTGCACATACCCATTTTTTTATTGGCAGATACTCTATATTTTTTTTTATAAACCCTATTTATTCAACAAATTCGATTGATTAATACGAGTTGATTTTCTGTTACGATGAATTGATGAAACAATAGCTAATCCAATAGCTGCTTCAGCAGCTGCAATTGCTATAACAAAAATCGAGAAAATGTCTCCTTTTAATTGGCGACTATCAAATAAATCCGAAAATGTTACGAAATTTATATTAACTGCATTCAGTATAAGCTCAAGACACATAAGCGCTCGAACCATATTTCGACTTGTAATCAATCCATAGATACCGATGCATAATAAATAGGCACTCAAAACAAGTACATGTTCGAGCATCATTGAACAACTCCTCATCAATCTCGATTCATTTCAATATGAACAACAATTTAACCGATTCAATTGACTAAAATAGAATTCAAAAAGTACGCAAAAAGGTATTGGTAATAGAAAATAGATATAAATATAGAAAAATTCCGTTTTTTTTTTTCCTTTTTTTTATACTTTATCTTTATATTTATATACATGAACAATAAAAAAAATATTTTAAAGAAGAAAAGAACAAGTCTATATTAATTTAATTAATATAATTTTATATTATTCAATTTCGAAATATTTAGTACTGACGAGCCATAGCAATTGCACCGATCAAGGCAACTAAAAGAATTATCGAAATAAGTTCAAATGGAAGAAAAAAATCTGTTGATAAATGAATCCCAATTTGTTGACCATTATTTATCAAGTCCTGCTCTATAATCTGGTTTGACCTTGTAGTCCAAATAATACCGTACCATGACGTATCTGGGATAGTAGTAATTAATGAAAAAAAAATACTTGTACAAACCAGTGAAGTGACTCCATCTCCAACAGTCCAAAGATAGAAATCTTTGTAATATTCTGAACCATTCATAAACATCACGGCAAATACAATTAATACATTTATTGCTCCCACATAAATAAGGAGCTGTGCAGCAGCTACAAAATGGGAGTTCGATGGAATATGGAATAAGGATGTACAAACAAGAACCAATCCCAACGAAAAGGCAGAAAAAATTGGATTGGTAAGTAATACCACTCCTAGACTTCCCACTATAAGACCCAATCCCAAAAAAACTAAAAGAAAATCATGTATTGGTCCAGGCAAATCCATTCTATGTAAAATAAAAGATAAATTAAGTAGAAATTTTTCATGACCTTATTGAACAAACAAAAAAAAAAGAAGAGGTTACCTATTTTTTGATACCCTTCTAATTGAATTAAATCAATATAGGGTCGTGTGTGGGTTGATGTAGATATGTTTATTTATTATATGAATGATTGAATACCATTTGTTTATCTGAAAGTTTCGTTCAAAATTGCATTTAAAAAATTTCTCGATTCAATTATTTAAATTATTTAGAGTATAGAATAATTATTCTATTTTCTTTTTTTTTATTTATATATTATAATCACAGATATGATATTTATATATATATACTGTATGTAATGTAGTATTTTAATATACAGAGAATAGATAAATATATTTTGATGAATATATGAAAATCATTACTCTCAACCCCTTTAGGATTTTTAGTTATTGTCTAAGCAAAATAAAATGAAGGAAGCTTCGCTACTTTCAATCAAAACGGAATCTTAGTAA